AGGGCGGCGCCCAATACACCAGCAACTCCCATCATATGAAATGGGTTTAATGTCCAATTATGAAACCCTTGGAAAAATAGAATGAATCGAAATATAGCTGCTACACCAAAACTAGGCGCAAAGAACCAACCAGACTGACCTAGTGGATAAATCAGGAATACAGAAACAAAAACAGCAATTGGACCAGAGAATGCGATTGCATTATAAGGGCGCAATTGAACAGATCGAGCAAGTTCAAATTGACGTAACATAAAACCTATTAATCCGAAAGCACCGTGGAGAGCAACAAAAGTCCACAGACCACCCAATTGACACCAACGGGTAAAATCTCCCTGTGCTTCAGGACCCCATAGTAACAACAAAGAGTGTGCTAAACTATTAGCAGGAGTAGAGACTGCCGCAGTTAAGAAGTTACAACCTTCCAAATAGGAACTTGCCAATCCATGAGTATACCATGAAGTTACAAAGGTGGTACCTGTGAACCAACCCCCCACGGCAAAATAGGCGCAAGGAAAGAGCAATAGACCGGACCAACCCACAAAAACAAAACGGTCCCTCCGTAACCAGTCATCCATAATATCAAATAAATCATTTTCATCTTTGGTAAATTTACCAAGAGCTATAGTCATAGTGATCCTCCTATTCAACTACTTCAACCATTTCCGAACACCCCCTAGCATTTTCAGGGATGGAACCTTCGAGGATTTTTTCATTTTATATATGATATGATTTTTCGAAGACTGTCCCTTCTTTTCTACATGGGTTTCGAATAGAAAAATACTTTTTTTTTGTCGATTCATATTTAATCTAGGTCAAATCCATTAACTTAATTGGGTTATTCCTTTCTATTCTAATAAATTCCCTAAGTCATGAAGTCATGACGCGGGAATTGTCTTATGACTCGTAAATCCGATAAATCAATTTTTTAAAGAACTATTCCAGAAACAAATGAAATGATCGCTTTTATCACTTTTGTTACCAGCGGATCCCCAGACATACTACTCTCCTTTTATCAAATAATATTATTCTTGAATCTTGTTCGTGAAATAAAAAAAAAAGTTTTATATATTCTTCTAATTTGTATGTCTAGGAAACTACTATAAAATCATATTTTTACTTTCTATTTTACTTTAATTTCTTTTATTGTCTTCTTTAGTTGTATTTTTCTTTCGTTCACATTAAAAAAATTACAAAGTATACCTTTTTTGCAGATCGAGGTAAGAAATTCGAATATTTTTTTATCTATCTATTTTATCCATGTATCAGATTTTTTAATATTGTATGGAGTTTTATTAAAAATAATAGATTCTAAGTGAAAGTTTCGTCCATTAATTGCTTTAAAAATCTAGTATGCATAGATATGAAAATTAAATATTTGATACTCGAAGTCATGATTTGATGGATTTTTCTATTTTTTTTATAGATATCTCATATCTTAAAGAAATAATAGAAATGTAATTTGATCTTTTCTTCTATTCGGAAAAAAGATATTTTTAAAGTAAAATGACTTATATGTTGGAACTTAGAATAGAATAAACCCTTCTGCGTGGAGAAGAGGAGTATCAATTTATTCCTAGGAACAATAAGATTTAATCCGAAATATTGACAGATTCTTGCGGAGTCCGAACTAAAGAGATATTAAAAACAAAAAAGATCCACTGTTCGAATTTCATTTCTATCCAATTTGAATATCAGAATAGTGGATATAGTTATGATTCAATAGGTTAGGTCCACTTACTTTTTTTTAGAATCTTTCCCATTTTTTGATTGGAATAATAGAAAATAGGATAAGAATATCTTACAATTAAAGGAAATATCACAGTCTAAAAAAATATATATATATAGAAAAGAATACTCTTTCACTTTCTAACTAGAATGAGTTTACTCTATTCGAATTCATTCGAATGATAACAAGAATTTCATTTTAATAGAATAAAAACTCGATTTTTTAATGAAATTCAACTATTCCTTAGTTTTTTTTTTTACAAAGAGAAACTTCTTACAAATATCAAGAATATCTCTATTCTTCCTTCAAATCGGAATACTACTGTTGTCATTTTTTGACAAAAAAGCCCCTTATCGGATTTGAACCGATGACTTACGCCTTACCATGGCGTTACTCTACCACTGAGTTAAAGGGGCTCCATTTGAGTCAATTCCCGAATAAGGAACCATCCAATATGGATATGAGTTTAGTACATCTATTTGTTACTGCATATACTCAAATTATATATATAGAATAGATCTATTTTTTGTACATAGCAACTTTTTAACGAACAATAAATTGGATTTCCCTAGTGAGTATAGTTAAAAAAATGATTTTTTGATATTGGATTTGATAAATATCAATGGAATGGATTTTTTCAAAACCGATTCGAATTGAAATCATCTTCATCATAACACAAAATTCATTTCATTGATACATGTACCCACTAATTCAATCTTCTTAACACTGAATGAAAGTGAAAGAAATGAGGTGTTAATGCGGCGCCTGTTCCAGAAAATCAATCATTCCCCGAAAGGATTCTCTCTTTCTTTTGTTTTCTTTCGCATTATTTTTTTATAGATTGGTGATTGGAATGAACAATTTCGAAATCTAAATGATATTTTAAGGAATTCTGAAAGATCCTTCTGATCGAATCATATCATTCCATTATATTGACAATTTCAAAAAACTGTTCATACTATGTATGAACATAGTAGAATGGAGGTCGGGCAAGTATGCCCCCATCGTCTAGTGGTTTAGGACATCTCTCTTTCAAGGAGGCAACGGGGATTCGACTTCCCCTGGGGGTAGGGTACTACAAAAGGAAATTGATCAGGGATTATCAATAAAGACTAAAATGGATTCTTCCTGGGTCGATGCCCGAGCGGTTAATGGGGACGGACTGTAAATTCGTTGGCAATATGTCTACGCTGGTTCAAATCCAGCTCGGCCCAAAAATTTGCTGATCCACCATGAAATGATATAACCCATTTGGTGTTCTCTGAAAATCACCAATGGGCTCCCATACAGAAGAATAAAATCTCGAGTGCTATTTCTTTATTTCCATATTACATATTTTTTCCACAACTTCGGATTTTGAAAAATTCCTATCGGGATTTAAAAGTATTTTGTTTCCTTGATTCATTGATTTTTCAATCAAGTTAGCAATAAGGAACGGATTGCGAATAATCCGTGTCGATCTCGCTAAAGTGCAGACCCATAAAAATATCAATATATAAGTGTGCCTCTTTCAGTTACAGTACAGGGGTTCGAATCTAAAATAGAAAAACAAAGGGTTTGAATGAAATAGTAAGAATATGTATGCTATACAACTTTTTCCCTGGGATTGTAGTTCAATTGGTCAGAGCACCGCCCTGTCAAGGCGGAAGCTGCGGGTTCGAGTCCCGTCAGTCCCGATGGATACAAATCCAAAAAATATCAATTGATTTCGTATGTGAAAGGGAATAAAAAAGAAAAAAAAAAATTCATTTCTAAATTTCTAACAGGGATTCCTTATTTTCTTTTTTAGTTTTAAGGTAAAGGTTCGGACGAAGAAAGAAAAAGGAATTTTTCATTGCATCAGAAAGTAATTTTTTTTTTTTTGGTATGGATAAAAGATCTTCCTATGTTATACTATTTAATTCTCGACGATGAATTGATTTGATAGCTCAGATATTGTTATTCGTGATATTGATCCGATTTTATATCATCGAGATAAAATTTATACCACTGAATTTACTGACGAAAGATTTTTCATTTCTATGGGATTAAATCCCGAAGTATTTATTAGAAATAAAAGAGAAAGAAAACATAGAGATTATGGAAGTCAATATTCTCGCATTTATAGCTACTGCACTCTTCATTCTAGTTCCTACTGCCTTTTTACTTATAATTTACGTAAAAACGGTAAGTCAAAGTGACTAATTTTAATTAAACATGACTTCTGATTTGTTATCAATGCGATGACAGACAATGATTGAATAAAGAAAAAAGGGTTTCCATTTCGGGTCTTTCTTTTAAATAAAATGATCAGACTACAATCAGCAGAATTCTATGAAATCCATATAGTATAGTAGAAAGAAATCAAATCTATTTCTTTCTACTATACTATCTATTACGGTATGGTAAAAATGGAATGTTTTACTTAAAAAAAAAAAGAAGTTTAATATGGATGGACCAATTTAAATATTTCTTTTCATATGGATATATCTATAGATATCTATGGAATGTCAATTCCATAATGTCCACATTTTTTCTTTGTTTGATCTAATCTATTATATTTGTATTGGTTCCAATCAATCTGAAATAATCAAAAATACATTTTTATTCTTATTATTTGAATTTTTAGATTTCACATTCTTTTCATAATCCCGATAAAATAAAAAAAATAATCTTTTTATTTTTAGTATTCCAAAAAAATAAATTGATTAAATAATTGACAACTGATCAGGGGATTCGATGAAAAACTTTTTCATATTTAGAAAAGATTGGTGGTAACCAGTTCATCGAAATATAAATCTTAAAAAGAATTAAGTTTGGAGTAGTAATCCGTTTCCAATTATCTGTATTCCCGGGACAATAAGATGGGAACAATTCAAATATTTGTTTGATTTAAAGAGTATTATTTTTTTTTTTTAATATTATATTACACCACTGGAATACAATAGAGTTTCAAAATGAAGTATCGAATTGCATTTCATTAATTAGTATTAATAAAATAACAAAATTCAATAGTTAAAAAATGGAAGAACTTAGCTATAAAATAATTGAGACATTTTGATCCCTTAACTCAATTAGTAGTCCTCTTAGAGTCCACTTCTTCCCCATACTACAAGGGAAAGGGAAAATGTAAAAACTACCATTAAACCAGCCCAAGCAAGACTTACTATATCCATGTAAATTTTGTCTCCTATCTCTATCAATATGAAGAAATTTTTTTATTATTGTTTACTTATTTTTCTTGTATTATTTTCGTTTTTATTTTTCACTAAAAATTTTAGAATATCTTATAATAATAGTGGAATTGCTGGTACAGAGTCAAAAAAAGATTCCGTCCTAACACCATTGACGAAACATCCAATTAGAACATCTAACAAGTTCTTACCTGATTTCTAGTAGAATTGAAAAATATTAAATTAAGCATAAATAAAAAATATCCTTGGGAGTAGTAAGGAAATGCATCGTACTAATTAGGTACGAATAAAAATACCTATGTTTTATTTTACCCCCCATTTCTTAAGTCAAAAATAAAAAATATAGAATAGAATCAAGATAGATTTCTTTGCATACTCAGACTCTTATTTGCATCTCTTATTTCCATTTGATTGTCTCCCGATTTGTTCTCTAAAACAATTGGAAAACATCCTCTAAAATTCTTTTACTAGAGATTACAAAAAAATGGATTCTTTTTGAATTGGATTTTTTTATTAATATTATTCTATTTATAGAATAATAATAAAAAAAGAAATCTAATTAGATATTCCATTTCATTAATCTAACTAATTTCATTAATCTAACTAATATGGAATAAATGAAGAAGCGTTCATATACTTTACCATAAGTTTGTATACAAGGTTTTTCTTCAACACCTTCCCTAACTTAAAATGGAATTCTATTCCCCATCCGACCTATCCCTATCCAATCTAATTAAAGACCCAAAAAGTAGATGGACACTACAATAGTAGTGAAATAAAAGGACTATCATTTCAAGATTGATCTATTCCTTTTCACCCCTCTAACGAATTTTTCGTTGAATCTGAGACGAAAATATTTACAACATTTTAGAGAACAAACTTCCCGATGCTTAGAATTTAGCATCAAACTAGTCCCTTATTCCTACACTAGCTTGCGCTGGAAAAAAAGAAAAAGTTTTCTATATCAACAAAACGAAATAAACTATTTGAATTCTCTTATCGATCAGGCGACACCCGGATTTGAACTGGGGAAAAAGGATTTGCAGTCCCCCGCCTTACCACTCGGCCATATCGCCAAAATAATACAAAAAAATATATCCGAATACCCCTCCTCCTCTCAAAAAAACAAAAATGGGTTTCTAAAATTCTTTTTTTTGATGTGTTTGTATCTTAAATTCCGTTTTCTTTAATCCCCTTTTTATATTGAAAACAAATATATACCTTTCAGTCACAAAAGAAAAGTCCAAATTTCAGCACAAATAGCAACCGTTAACTACAAATTCCTGAATAATTCTTGAATCTTAATCTATTCTTTCTTAATGAGAAAAAAATAGAAATTGATACATAACCAATCAATACCAATCAATATTATTATTTTTTTTTGTTTTTTAATCCTTCTCTATTTCAATTATAACAGCAACTGTTAATATATGTCAACCCCAGAACATGCATTTTAGTTGTTACACATACCTATATTATAGGGAATTTTCGATAAATTCTCGTGCTTTCATTTTTCTGCCAATTTTTCATTAAATAGATTAATGAATGAATAGAAAAAATAAATGAACACAACATAACATGTGCTGTCCCGAACAAATAGGACTGCAATAAAGTAAGAGACATATAGAGATAGCTATAGCTGAAGTTAGATCTATGCATGTTTACTAAATCCAAGTCTTTTTATGCACTGCAATCGTATTCTCAAATTCGAAAAAAAATAAATTGTATATTTTTTCTGATTATTTTATTTTTGATATCTTTATCTCATGGAGCCGAACAAATCCTGAATTCATTTTTTGGGGTATCAATCGAATTAGAATTATGTAATAACATACTATACTACTACTATAAAATACCCCAAGTCTAGGTGAAATTTATCAATTTGTTTCGATTTATATTACAAGTTAGATTCTATTTGTTTGTTTTGTTGCAAATTCCAATTTGAGTATAAAATCTCCTGTTTTCATAATAGGTATTTCATAGACGTAGTTAGGTAAAATTTCATGTGATTCAGTAAAGTAAAAAGACCAGAAATTCCATTATTGCTAAATCGATTCATGTGATTCAATAAAGAATGACAGCAAATCATGGGATATTTTCTATAAAATAAATGGGGAAATTGAAAATGCTTGGGGTTGGGAATGAAGGAATGTCTACACTACCCGGATTGAATCAAATACAATTTGAAGGGTTTTGTAGATTCATTGATCGGGGCTTAACAGAAGAACTTTTAAAGTTTCCAAAAATGGAAGATACGGATCAAGAAATTGAATTTCAGTTATTTGTGGAAACATATCAATTGGTAGAACCCTCGATAAAAGAAAAAGATGCTGTATATGAATCACTTACATATTCCTCTGAATTATATATATCCGCGGGATTAATTTGGAAAAACAGTAGGGATATCCAAGAACAAATTATTTTTATTGGAAACATTCCTCTAATGAATTCCCTGGGAACTTCTATAGTAAATGGAATATACAGAATTGTAATCAATCAAATATTGCAAAGCCCTGGTATCTATTATCGTTCAGAGTTGGACCATAACGGAATTTCAGTCTATACTGGCACAATAATATCAGATTGGGGGGGAAGATTAGA